AATTTTAAGGATTTTCAACGAAGAAAAAAAAAAAGAACTTTCAAAAGGAAACTTGAAAGAAATCGATGAGTTGGGTGAAACTCAAAAAAATTGGATAATCAGTAATCAGAGGATTCACGAATCGTCTATTGAAATTCCATCTATGGATTGGCCAAATTTCTCCCAGGCAAAAAAAAAAAAGAAAGATCTAACTAATAGAACAAGCCGAATACGAAATCAAATATATAAAATTACAAAAGAAAAAAAAAAAGGATCACTAACTCAAGAAACAAATATTAGTTCGAACAAACCAACTTATTCTGCTAAGATATTAGACCCATCAAGAAACATTTGGCAGATATTAAAAAAAAAAAATACTCGATTAACCCGTAAATCCTATTTTTTTGTCAAATTTTTTATTGAAAAGCTATACATAAAATTTTTTCTAGCTACACTTACTATTCCAAGAATCAATGCGAAATCTTTTGGTGAATCAACAAGAAATAAAATTAAAATTTTTGAGGAAAACATCTACAATAATGAAGAAAATCCGGAAATAATTAATAAAAAAAATAAAAAGAGAATTCACTTAATTTCGACTGTCAAAAAACCACTTTTCGAGATTAGTAATAAGAATTCAAAAATTTCTCCTAATTTATCGTCTTTTTCACAATCACAAACATATGTATTTTACAAATTGTTACAAACCCCACCTTTTTACTTTTATAAATTAAGACCTATTCTTCACTATCACGAAACTTCTCTATTTCTTAAGGATGAAATAAAAGATTTTCTTGACAAACACGGAATATTTAATTACCAATTAAGACATAAACCCTTTTGGCTTTTTGTAAGAAATTTATGGAAAAACTACGTAAGCGATCATTATCAATATGATTTATATCCGATTAAATGGGCTCGATTCGTACCACAAGAATCGCGAAATAGAGCCCATCAACACTATATGGCTCAAAATAAAGATTTAACGAAAAGAGATTCATATGAAAAAAACGGATTAACTCATTATGAAAAAAAAGTTTTTTTTGAAGCAGACTCATCACGTAATCAAAAATCGAATTTTAAAAAACACTATAGATATTATTGTTTATCATATAAATCGATCAATTCTGAAGATACGAAAGACTCATATATTGATAGATCACTAGTCCAAGTAAATAATAAACAAAAGTATTATTATAATTACAATATAAAGAAAGCAAATTTATTTGCTATGCTGGGAGCTATCCCTATCAATAATTATCTAGGAGAAGATAATATTATAGATAGGGACAAACTCTTGTATAGAAAATATTTTGATTGGAGAATTCTTAATTTTTATCTTATAAATAAGGTCAATATTGAAGCCTGGGTTGATATGGATATGGGTACCTACAGTAATCAAAATACTAAAATAGGGTCCGATAATTATAAAAAAATTGATGCAATTAAGAAAAGAGACCCCTTTTATCTTACAATTCATCAAGATGAAGAAATTAACCCATCCAACAAAAAAAAAAGACTTTTTGATTGGATGGAAATGAATGAAGAAATACTAAGTTGTCCTCTATCAAACCTGGAGCCTTGGTTCTTTCCAGACTTTGCGCTACTTTTTAATGCATATAGAACAAAACCATGGGTCATACCAATCAAATTACTTCTTTTCAATTGTAATGGAAATGGTAAGAAAATTCGAACCGAAAAAAAAGAAGTGGATCCTTTTATATCATCGGCTCAAAAAGCATATCTTGAATTATCGAATCAAAGTCAAGAAGAACAAGAGCTCGTAGACCAAGAAAATGCCGGATTAGATGCACAAAAACAAATAAGTCTTGGATCAGTTCTCTCAAACCACGAAAAGGATATTGAACAGAATTATACGAGATCGGATATGAAAAAACGTATAAAGAAAAAGAAACACAAGAGAGAAACAGAAGTACAACTCGATTTCTTGCTAAAAAAATATTTGTGTTTGCAATTGAGATGGAGAGGTACTGTTTCTTTCAGGGAAAAAATACTCAATGATATAAAAGTCTATTGTTACCTGGTTCGACTTATAAATCCTAGCGACCTTGCTATAGCCTCTATTCAAGGAGGAGAAATAAGTTTGCCTATTTTGATCACTAATAAGGATTTTGCTCTTACAGAATTGATGAAAGAGGGAATGCTTATTATCGAGCCCCACCGTTTGTCTGTAAAAAATGATAGCCAATTTATTATATATCAAATCGTAGGTATTTCATTGGTTCACAAGAATAAGCACAAAATTACTAAAGGATATCACAAAAAAGTCTATATTGAGAAAGAAAAAATTAATGAATTTATTGCAAAACATCAAAAAATGACTGGAAATATAAATAAAAATCATTATGATTTGCTTGTTCCTGAAAAAATTTTATTCCCTAAATTTAATAGAGAATTAAGAACTGTAATTTGTTTCAATTTTAAGAATCAAAACATTATGGAGGGAAATCCTGTATTTTGTACTAACGTAAAAACCGGGGGTCACCTTTTGAATAAAAACAAAGATTTTTCTAAAGAGAAAAATCAACTAATTAAATTAAAGTTCTTTATTTGGCCCAAATACCGATTAGAAGATTTAATTTGTATGAATCGATATTGGTTTAATACCAATAATGGGAGTCGTTTCAGTATAGTAAGGGTACATATGTATCCACGATTGAAAATTTGTTAATAGTGTACTTTTCCTATCGATCATGTCCCAAACATGGGACATAAAAACAAAGAAATGTATACAGGTCTTGTCTTCCATTCGAGTCTGATGCAAAATACCAATTTAAGGGCGTACATATTAATTAGATCCATAAACGAATCAAGAAGTTTTTGTTAGGTCAATTTTTTTTTTTCTTTTGCAAAACTCTACCATCCTTTTTGATGCCTAATCTAATTGAAAATTGAATTGCTTATTGATAGTGATTTTTTACCAAGTTGATAACGAACTTAAGATTATTATATATATCAAATTCAAGTAACTAGTCTTATTATTACTGAATCAGTAAAATTCATCTTCAAAAAAGGAGGTAGAGGACATTTTGTTTTATGGTAAAAAAAGCATTCGTATTAGTTATGGTTCACCAAAAAAAAGAAGAAAACTGTGGATCAGTTGAATTTCAAGTATTCCGTTTCACTAATAAGATACGGAGACTTACTTCACATTTAGAATTGCACCGAAAAGACTATTTATCTCAAAGGGGTCTACGTAAAATTTTGGAAAAACGGCAACGTTTACTAGCATATTTGTCAAAGAAAAATAGAGTACGTTATAAAGAATTAATTAGTAAGTTGAATATTCGGGAGTCAAAAAATCTTTAATTTGAGAAAAAAAATTCTAATTACTTTATTTTGAATCTTGATGAACTTCTTGTTGTTTTCAACAATTCATGTAGGAATGAATCGAGTAAAAACCTATGAGTCTACTAGCTACAGAAAAAGAATTTATGATAGTAAATATGGGACCTCACCACCCATCAATGCACGGTGTTCTTCGTCTCATCGTTACTCTAGATGGTGAAGATGTTATTGACTGTGAACCAATATTAGGTTATTTACATCGAGGGATGGAAAAAATTGCGGAAAACCGAACAATTATACAATATCTGCCTTATGTAACCCGTTGGGATTATTTAGCTACTATGTTCACCGAAGCAATAACTGTAAATGGACCCGAACTGTTGGGAAACATTCAAGTACCAAAAAGGGCCAGCTATATCCGAGTAATTATGTTGGAGTTGAGTCGTATAGCTTCCCATCTGTTATGGCTTGGCCCTTTTATGGCAGATATTGGTGCACAGACTCCTTTCTTCTATATTTTCAGAGAAAGAGAATTAGTATATGATCTATTCGAAGCTGTGACCGGTATGAGGATGATGCATAATTATTTTCGTATCGGAGGAATAGCGGCTGATTTACCCCACGGTTGGATAGATAAATGTTTGGATTTCTGCGATTATTTTTTAACGGGGGTTACTGAATATCAAAAACTTATTACGCAAAACCCTATTTTTTTAGAACGAGTTGAGGGAGTAGGCATTATTGGTGGAGAAGAAGCAATAAATTGGGGGTTATCCGGACCAATGCTACGAGCATCTGGAATAGAATGGGATCTTCGTAAAGTTGATCATTATGAATGTTATGACGAATTTGATTGGGAAGTTCAGTGGCAAAAAGAAGGAGATTCATTAGCTCGTTATTTAGTCCGAATCGGCGAAATGACCGAATCTATAAAAATTATTCAACAGGCTTTAGAAGGAATTCCGGGAGGACCCTATGAAAATTTAGAAATCCGATGTTTTGATAGAGAAAGCGATCCAGAATGGAATGATTTTGAAGATCGATTTATTAGTAAAAAGCCTTCTCCGAGTTTTGAATTGACGAAGCAAGAACTTTATGTGAGAGTAGAAGCCCCAAAAGGAGAATTAGCAATTTTTCTGATAGGAGATCAAAGTGGTTTTCCTTGGAGATGGAAAATTCGTCCACCGGGTTTTATCAATTTGCAAATTCTTCCTCAGTTAGTTAAAAGAATGAAATTGGCTGATATTATGACAATATTGGGTAGTATAGATATCATTATGGGAGAAGTTGATCGTTGAAATGATAATTGATACAACAGAAGTGCAAGATATTAATTCTTTTTCCAAATTGGAATCCCTACAAGAGGTCTATGGGATCATGTGGGTGCTTACCCCTATTTTGACTCCTGTAGTGGCAATCACAATAGGTGTCCTAGTAATTGTGTGGTTAGAAAGAGAAATATCTGCAGGAATACAACAACGTATTGGGCCTGAATATGCCAGCCCCTTAGGAATTCTTCAAGCTTTAGCAGATGGGATAAAACTACTTTTCAAAGAAAACCTTCTTCCATCTAGAGGAAATAGTAGTTTATTTAGTATTGGACCATCTATATCAGTCATAGTAATTCTACTAAGTTCTTCAGTAATTCCTTTTAGTTATAACCTTGTTTTAGCTGACCTTAATATCGGTATTTTTTTATGGATTGCCATTTCAAGTATTGCCCCTATTGGACTTATTATGTCAGGATATGGATCAAATAATAAATATTCCTTTTTAGGCGGTCTGCGAGCTACTGCTCAATCGATTAGTTATGAAATACCATTAACTTTATGTGTTTTATCAATATCTCTACGTGCGATTCGCTAAAACCTAAGCTTTTCATTTTCCTATTGTTTTTCTTTTGGTTTTAGAAAAAAAAAGAACTTCGATAGAAAAATAGAAATCTTCTGTTTTTTATTCATTTATTTATTCTTTAGGTTAATAAATTAGGTTAATAAAATAAATAGGTTAATAAAATAAATTTGGTAGTTATATATGAGTGAAAGAAAACAACTTTGAAATTCGCAATACAAGTGGCTTAAGTCTCATTTACTATGTACAAGCGTTAAGGGGAAGTAAACAAAAGTAAAAGTGGAGGAAGCCCTTACCCCAAGATTAGTTGATTGATCATCCTAGCTTGAAGCGGGCTCAAAAGACCAACCCTATGGAACTTTCATTAGCGTTTGTATCTATTATAATGCCTATATATTACGGGTGTTGAAAACAAAAAACGGGTGGATAGGAAGGAACACCAAAAAACACACGACGGGTTAGTAATATAGATTATGATTATGTGAATTATCAAAAAGTATACTTCCTCATAATATAAAAAGAATACTAATTGGGGCTTTAAATTAGTAGAAATGATCAAGTAGTACTCCCCACAATTCCGATCCAGAGTATGCTCCTATCCGCTAGTTAAAAAAAACTATCAGGAACGAAATAATCCTTTATCCTTTTTTAAGTCCCCCTTTTCTCTCAGAAAAAAGAATAGGAACAAAAAAATAGAAAAAATACAATTCCAACAGGAAAGGATCCTTTTATTCCTTCTTTCATATATTCATGAAATGAAATTTGAGTCATGATTCATGAACTAGTGTAATGTTTAATTCTTTTTCGTAATCGAAACTAAAAGGATGGGTTGAAATAGCTATTTTTATTTCGACAAAGAGTATTTTATTGAAGAGTTGATTAAGTTATTACTCAACGCAGCAAACTTTAAATTCTTAAAGGATAAGATTAATTCCGAAATCTTTTTTTTTTATCCTTAGAGTAGACAGAATTCCTGTGGTATAATTTTGGAACCTCCGCTAGATTTTGCCTTTATCTATCCTCTAACCATATGAAGATAACTAATACGGGTCTCGTTCTTACATTTATTTGTGGCCCTGAGGAGCCGTATGAGGTGAAAATCTCATGTACGGTTTTGTAATAGTGATGGCAGCCGAAATGTTACCACCGACTATGATTATCTAACAGTTCAAGTACAGTTGATATAGTTGGGGCACAATCAAAATATGGTTTTTGGGGGTGGAATTTGTGGCGTCAACCTATAGGGTTTATCGTTTTTATAATTTCTTCCCTAGCGGAATGCGAGCGATTACCTTTTGATTTACCCGAAGCCGAAGAAGAACTAGTAGCGGGTTATCAAACCGAATATTCAGGAATAAAATTTGGTTTATTTTACGTTGCTTCCTATCTAAATCTATTAGTTTCGTCATTATTTGTAACAGTTCTTTACTTGGGGGGTTGGAATCTTTCCATTCCATACATATTTGTTCCAGAATTATTTGAAATAAAAAAAGTGGATGGAATCTTTGTAACGATAATTAGTATCTTTATTACATTAGCCAAAACTTATTTATTCTTGTTCTTTTCGATTACAACAAGATGGACTTTACCGAGACTAAGAATGGACCAACTATTAAATCTTGGCTGGAAATTTCTTTTACCTATTTCTCTTGGCAATCTATTATTAACAACTTCTTCCCAACTCCTTTCGCTATAAAAAAAGGAATAGAATATTCACTACTTGTCTCAAACAAGAGAAAGAAACTCAAATTATTCATAGATATTCACAATATGTTTCCTATGGTAATTAGTTTCATGAATTATGGTCAACAAACAATACGAGCTGCAAGGTACATCGGTCAAAGTTTCATGATTACTTTATCCCAAGCAAATCGTTTACCTGTAACTATTCAATATCCTTATGAAAAATTAATGACATCGGAGCGTTTTCGCGGTCGAATCCATTTTGAATTTGATAAATGTATTGCTTGTGAAGTATGCGTTCGCGTATGTCCTATAGATCTGCCTGTTGTTGATTGGAAATTTGAAACAGATATTCGAAAGAAACGATTACTTAATTACAGTATTGATTTTGGAATTTGTATTTTTTGTGGTAACTGTGTTGAGTATTGTCCAACAAATTGTTTATCAATGACTGAAGAATATGAACTTGCTACTTACGATCGTCACGAATTGAATTATAATCAAATTGCATTAGGTCGGTTACCAATGTCAGTAATTGAAGATTTGACAATTCGAACAGTGTTGAATTCGCCTCAAAGAAAAAATGACTAAACCCTTTAATTTTGAATTACTAAGATTCCTCTTTGGTATAAAGGAATAGGGTTTTTCTTTGCTTGAACAATAACTCCAAATCCCAACTATTGATTGGTTGATGAGAAGTCCAACTTAATTTGTATTGAAAATTGAAATAAAATACTATATACACCAAAGCTTTTTGAAACTCTATTATATAGCTTAAATTTATATAGCTTAAATTGAAAATTTACATTTCGAATAAAAAAAGAACGAAATTGATTCAATAACAGTATCCGCACCAATCCTCACTTAATAGATTTTAATTTAATTCAATTGGAATTGAAAATGTTTCATAAAAAAAATGCCTGGTCGATTCAATAAGTTCATGAAAAAGATTTTGATTTATTTATTTCTTATTTTAATATAATGGATTTGTCTGGACCAATACATGATTTTCTTGTAGTTTTTCTGGGATCAGGTCTTATATTAGGAGGTCTAGGGGTGGTATTATTTAGCAACCCCATTTCTTCTGCCTTTTCCTTGGGATTGGTTCTTGTTTGTATATCCTTATTCTATATTCTATCAAATGCACATTTTGTAGCTGCCGCGCAGCTCCTTATTTACGTGGGAGCTGTAAACGTTTTAATCATATTTGCTGTAATGTTCATGAATGGTTCAGACTATTACAAAGATTTTCATTCAAATTTTTGGACTGTTGGTCATGGACTTACTTCCGTGGTTTGTACAAGTCTTTTTTTTTCGCTAATCGCTACTATTCTAGATACGTCGTGGTACGGGATTATTTGGACTACACGACCCAATCAAATTATCGAACAAGATTTGATAAGTAATAGTCAACAAATTGGAATTCATTTATCAACAGACTTTTTTCTTCCATTTGAACTTGTTTCAATAATTCTTTTAGTTGCTTTGATAGGTGCAATTGCCGTGGCTCGTCAGTAACAAATCTTTAGAACTAGAAACAGCAATGTCAAACCCAATTCGACTTTTTATGTGCTATCACATCCATTTTTCTTAAATTCTTTATTGTTCATATTGAAATAAATCCAAATTGGTACGGAGTTGGTCAATGATGCTCGAACATGTACTTGTTTTGAGTGCCTATTTATTTTCTATTGGTATCTATGGATTGATTACGAGCCGAAATATGGTTCGGGCCCTGATGTGTCTTGAACTTATACTAAATGCAGTTAATATCAATTTCGTAACATTTTCTTATTTTTTTGATAGTCGACAATTAAAAGGAGATATTTTCTCAATTTTTGTTATAGCTATTGCAGCCGCCGAAGCAGCTATCGGATCAGCTATTGTTTCGTCAATTTATCGTAACAGAAAATCGACTCGTATCAATCAATCGACTTTGTTGAATAAGTAGTATTTAGAAATACTATGATTAGTATTCACCACTTCGGCTTTTGTAAAACCGGAAAAAATCAAAGTATCCTTGTTCCTTCTTAGGAGTTGATCCAGAAGCGGGTTAATTATAAAAATTCTGGTAAATCATTGATTCATCTGGTGTTTAAATATATGATGTTTCAAAATTGACTAGATCGAAAATTAAAAAGTTCAAAACATAAATTGATAGATCCAATGTCACATTCAGTAAAGATTTATGATACATGTATAGGGTGTACTCAATGTGTCCGAGCCTGCCCCACAGATGTATTAGAAATGATACCTTGGGACGGATGTAAAGCAAAGCAAATTGCTTCTGCTCCAAGAACAGAGGATTGTGTTGGTTGTAAGCGATGCGAATCCGCCTGCCCAACGGATTTCTTGAGTGTTCGGGTTTATTTATGGCATGAAACAACTCGAAGCATGGGTCTAGCTTATTGATATTGATACGTTCCAAAAAGCCCACTTGAATCCGTTTTGAATATAGTTTCTTTTTTTTTTTTTTACCGATTACCGACAAAAACCCGTCCTCCAAATTCTAAATGGAAATAGATTGTTATTTTTTATTTTTGGAGGACGGGTTTTTGTCGGCCAAGTGTATCTTGTCTTTACCACGAATTATTTTCCTTGGTTAACACTAATTGTAGTTTTTCCAATAGCCGCGGGTTCTTTAATTTTTTTTCTTCCTCATAGAGGAAATAAGGTGACTAGAGGATATACAATATATATATGTGTCTTAGAACTCCTTCTAACGACCTATGCATTCTGTTCTAATTTCCAATTGGACGATCTATTAATCCAGCTGGACGAGGATGATAAATGGATCACCTTTTTTGATTTTGACTGGCGGTTGGGAATAGATGGACTTTCCATAGGACCTGTTTTACTGACGGGATTTATCACTACTTTAGCTACTGTCGCGGCTCGGCCAGTTACTCGGAATTCCCGACTATTCCATTTCCTGATGTTAGCGATGTACAGTGGTCAAATAGGATCATTTTCTTCTCGAGACCTTTTACTTTTTTTCATCATGTGGGAATTAGAGTTGATTCCCATTTATCTACTTCTGGCCGCGTGGGGTGGAAAGAAGCGCCTTTATTCAGCCACAAAATTTATTTTGTACACTGCAGGAGGTTCCGTTTTTCTTTTAATAGGAGTTTTGGGTATCGGTTTATATGGTTCCAATGAACCGACATTAAATTTGGAAACATTAGTTAATCAGTCATATCCTGTGGCACTGGAACTAATATTCTATATTGGATTTTTTATTGCTTTTGCTATCAAATTACCGATTATACCCTTCCATACGTGGTTACCAGACACTCACGGAGAGGCACATTACAGTACTTGTATGCTGCTAGCCGGAATCTTATTAAAAATGGGAGCATATGGGTTGATTCGGATCAATATGGAACTATTACCACACGCCCATTCTATATTTTTCCCCTGGTTGATGATAGTAGGTATCATGCAAATAATTTATGCAGCTTCAGCATCTCCTGGACAACGGAATTTAAAAAAAAGAATAGCCTATTCCTCTGTATCTCATATGGGTTTCATAATTCTAGGAATTGGATCGATAACTGATACAGGACTCAACGGAGCCATTTTACAAATAATTTCTCATGGTTTTATTAGTGCTGCACTTTTTTTCTTGGCAGGAACGAGTTATGATAGAATACGTCTTGCTTATCTCGACGAGATGGGTGGACTGGCTATCACAATTCCAAAGATATTCACACTATTCAGTATCTTATCCATGGCTTCGCTTGCACTGCCTGGCATGAGTGGTTTTGTTGCTGAATTTATAGTATTTTTGGGAATAATTACCAGCCAAAAATTTTTTTTAATGCCAAAAATACTAATCACTTTTATAATGGCAATTGGAATGATATTAACTCCTATTTATTCATTATCTATGTTACGACAAATGTTCTATGGGTACAAGCTATTTAATGCCCCACCAAACCCTTCTTTTTTTGATGCGGGCCCCCGGGAGTTATTTGTTTTAATCTCTCTTCTTATACCCGTAATAGGTATTGGGATTTATCCGGATTTTGTTCTCACACTATCAGTGGACAAGTCCGAAGCTATTATATATAGTTTTTTTATAGATGGTTTGCACGACTAAAAAAAAATAAATAAAAAAGAAATACCATTATTAAAAAAAAGTTTGGTAGCCAATGAAAAAGTAAGTTTTTTTCTTCTCTTGAGCTTCAGTTAAATAAAAAAAAAAAAGAAGTAAAAAAATCACATTTTACTTGTGACCAAATGCCTTTGGTATTTGTAAGAACCTTTTGAATCAAGCAAGTTCGTCGATTCAAAAGGTTCTTGACGTCTTACACTAACACTAACTTTCGTTTCGATCTATGTGCTGTCCTATCTTTGTCTTGATCAAGCCCTTTCCTCAATTCAAGTAGATACTAATTAAATGAACCATAACTATGTAACCCTATTCCTAATAGATTGACTCCGAAATAGCATACCCAAATTATAAGAAATCCCGTAGAAGCGACAATTGCGGCATTTACACTTGAAAAATTTTTATTTGTTTGAGTATGTAAATAAATCCCGAATATAGTCCAAGTAATAAATGCCCAAGTTTCTTTTGGATCCCAATTCCAATAAGAACCCCACGCCTCATTAGCCCATACTGCTCCCGAAAGAATCCCAATGGTTAAAAAGATAAATCCTAAACTAATAATACGATAACTCCAACGATCCAATTGTTGAATCACTTGATACCTGTAATAATTTCTAGCGCAAGAATTATTTAGTAAAACATTCCTTTTTTCGTTCATGTATTCGTGGATTTCATCGAAGCAAAGCGACTCATTTACATTTAGAAAATTTGTTCTTTTCAAAAAAATCCTTATAACTTTTCGAAATGTAATGACTAGAAGAGCCATGGATAATAGGGATCCACATACAAGAGCTGCATAGCCCAATATCATCATACTTACGTGCATCATTAACCACCGGACTTGCAGAGCAGGTACTAATATTCCGGATTGATGCATTTTAGTTAAAAAACCTGAAGTAGCAAAGCCTTGGGTAAAAACAGCACTTGGTGCCGTTATAGCGCTTAAATGATTTTTATTATTTTTAAAATAAAAAATCCTATGAAGAATGGAGAAATTCCATGAAAGAAAGATTAATGACTCATATAAATCACTTAATGGGAAATGCCTCGAGTAAATCCAACGGGTGATTAATAATCCTGTTAGACAGAAAGCGGTAGCTATCATCCCCTTTTCTGATGAATCATATAGTCCTCTTATTTCATCGACTAATAAGGTTAATAAATATATTGGAATTCCAATTGAAACAACCGAAAAGGATATATGCGTTAATATATGCTCTAATGTTGAAAAGATCATAAAAAAAAGCGAGAATATCTCAAATATGCAGAATGGAAATCATAAATTTAATTGCTTAGAGCACTCTTTGTATATCTTTTTGGACATGCTATGCCGCTACTCGGACTCGAACCGAGATGCTCTCGCACTGCTTCCTAAGAGCAGCGTGTCTACCGATTTCACCATAGCGGCTTGCTCGAAATCATAATAACCTATTATTAGTCAATAGTCGAGATTGAAATGGAGATTTAAAGATTCCACCCTTTGTTGTCTTATTTAATTATTGTTGTCTTATTTAATTATTTAAGATTTCAGGTTTATTTAATTTAACTTTCATAGTTTCTGGTTTAATAAACTAGAACTGTTGTAACGACTGTTACTAACTAGTTATAACTTCAATCCAGGGAATAACTCAAAAAGGAGTTTGTTCTATTTTTTCATTTTTTCTAATTTTTGTGTTTGGTTTGTCGCAATTGTTAGGTTTTTTTCAATATTCATTTATGCTAAGATTTATCAAATCACTTAGTTATTGGGCTGGACATATTAGAAACAATAACAAAAATTGAATTTCTATCGTAATTGAATTGTACCTATTTCAAAAAAAAAACATTTCTAAATTAGAATTCAAAAAACGATATATTTTGATAGATTCTTCCTGTCAAACATATAAGTTTTTTTAACCACTTAAAAATTTTACACTATTCACGATTCTTATACAATATTTGCCTAAACGGAAAGGGGCGCTTTTGGCAATTGAAGTCCAAGTGCATGGTATATGGTTATATATGCTATATCGTTATATATAGTGATTCAGAAAAATAATAATTTAGAAAGTTCAAAAAAAAAAGTTCTATACTGAATCAACTAGTTTCAATAACCCACTGATTTTTACTAAGGATTGTATATCTCCTCCTCTATAGCATAAATGGAAAGGCTAAAATCTAAAAAAAAATTCTTGTTGTTTAGGGCGTATGGTGGGGTGATGGAGAAAATAAGAATCCTCATCCTGGGAAGACAAAAAATATTCAAATAAAAAAAAGGTGAAACTTTTGAGTTTGTCTACTTAGTTTTCAAAGTAAGTAGACAAATCCATTGTTTCAAAACATTACGAAAGGGGACTAGTTTCTTACTTTTTTTGACTTTTCTATAGTATAAAGTCTAAACACAATTAACTCATTTCTGAGTCGGGCATTCAGATTATTCCAACGTTTTCTTATTTATTTGTTTTACAAAAAAACTTTTTGAATTCCCAATAGAACGGGATTTCGATACGGAAAAAGACTTTGATGTTGCGCAATACCCTCCCTTTTTCCAAATATTCTTACGAATATGTTTTTTTAATATAGAAGTACGTTTTTTTGGAACTGGCATTCAAAAAAGAAAAGATTATTCATTGCTTAAACTGGATGTGAAAGACATCTAGTGTTAAAACAAATTATTTTTTAGTTTTACTATTTATTTCATTATCTGTGTATTTTTTCTAAAGGGGTTAGTTTCGAGAAAAGATAAATAAATAGAAATATGCAAGAATGGCATAAAATCTTACTCGAAAAAAAAAAACAACAGAATAAGGGATTTTTTCTATTTTTATTCCCGAAATATCGGCGAAAAAAGAATTTTTATTTTGTAGTTATTGTTGGTTCCTTATATACCTATTCAAATCGATATCTATAGGGTGGATTGTGCCATATAATCGAAATAGTGAAGTTGATAAAAAAAAATAAAAAAGGTCCTCCCGCCTTTATCTTTGTTCATTTTTGGCATGCTATATTTATATATTAAATATACATCGAACTGGTTTTATCGTCTTAATCTTTTTTTTTTAGTAATTGGTTATTAAATCCCATTTATTGTAATGCAAAACAGTCAATACGTTCCGAGATAAACTAGTTAATAATTGTGAATAAATAAAAACTAAACAAATTCAAAATACCTAGTTCAATGTGATTCTTTAGTCTTGATCTAGGTACATAAATTGGTGTAATTAGGGAATAATAATTGCAATTAGAAATTTTTCTATCTTCATAAAAATCTTACTTAGTATAAAGTATAAAATAATTTTTTATTTTTGACTAGTAACTTAGTTAGAACATTTGATTGCTTTTAATTTTTCATTAACTAGGCAAAGGAAATTTTTTTTATTAATCCCTTTTAAAAGATTTTATTAATCTCTTTTAAAAGAGCTAATAACCGGTGAATCAGAAACAAGGAATTAAGAATAACAATAATTAATATTATTTTAATGATTTTATGGAAGATCTATATCAATATTCCTGGATCATACCTTTAGTTCCACTTCCAGTCCCTATCTTAATAGGGGTGGGACTTCTACTTTTTCCGACCGCAACAAAACATCTTCGCCGTATGTGGGCTTTTATTAGTATTTTATTCTTAAGTATAGTTATGATTTTTTCCATCCATCTATCTATTGAGCAAATAGATCGAACTTATATCTATCAATCCTTAAGATCTTGGACCCTCAATAATGATTTTTCTTTTGAGCTCGGATACTTTATTGATCCACTTACTTCTATTATGTCAATATTAATCACTACAGTAGGAATTCAGGTTCTTATTTATAGTGACAATTATATGTCTCATGATCAAGGATATTTGAGATTTTTTGCTTATATGAGTTTTTTCAATGTTTCAATGTTAGGATTAGTTACCAGTTCGAACTTCATACAAATTTATATTTTTTGGGAATTGGTTGGAATGTGCTCTTATCTATTAATAGGGTTTTGGTTCACGCGACCAATTGCCGCAAGTGCTTCTCAAAAAGCATTTGTAACTAATCGTGTAGGGGATTTTGGATTATTATTAGGAATCCTAGGTCTTTATTGGATAA